TTGAGCAATAAGAGCCCGCCTTCCGGGTCCTATATTCTAGTTACTAGCTTCAAAGGAACTACTAAAAGAAGGAGTCAAAGCATCGGAGAGTGCTACCTACGAGTGAGTCACCCGCCTGGTTACCTGTCCTTATGAAGGAAGGTGCGCATGAAAGTCTTTACGGAAGACCATCAAATTACTGATTAGGAAGGTCTTTAAGGAATGAACTTCTATTACAGGGATTCTTTTATTAAGACCTTTCGGATAGATAGCCCTATTGAATGAAGGTTGAACACCAACCCGCCTGGAAAGCTAAGAGTCGGCAAAGACCTAGCTGTCGAGGAATGAAAGAAGTCGCTTTCTAGGAGAAGGAGTACGAGGAAGTCAAGTCACAGGCAAGCAACCAACAGGCTAAGAGCTATCTCCCAACCTCTCCCTTATTGACAAAATGAGAGGGATTTCAGGCAATTAGCATATAAGAATTCCTGCCCTAGAAGATCGCATTTCTGACTTGAGCACCGTCTTTAGGCATTTCAGTTCTCAGGATCTTACGAAGAAAGGCTAAAGATCGTACTGAACACAACCCTATGATATGAGTGAAGGCGAGCCAGGAAAGCACCCTGAACTCATAGGGTGAAGGCGAGGAAGCTTTCAAAATTTCAGGGGCTCCTCTAAACAAGAGTTTTGACTAGGTAGATTTGCCCTTCTACGCCGTTTTAGGTGAGTTCGGACTCAATCATTGACCGGAGATTGGGACAGAGCGGATGGCAACTAGCTGACTTCTTCCTGTCACTCGTACAGATCTGATTGAAGATATTGCATTAGAAAGGGATACAAAGTAACTTCCGAAGATTGAAAGAGAGGCAATCCCAGTTCGATACTGGTCTTGTTGCACTTCTTCGAGTTAATGACGGATAGCCCGCTAGGGACTGCTTGGCTTGTTAGCGAGAAAGCGCATAAAAGAATGCCATTTCTCGATCGAGAAAATAGGCTCAAGTACATTAGTCCGTCACTGCCATTTTGACTAGGTGGATTTTGCCTTCTAGTTGACTTCTTTCTGCGGGATACCCTAGTTAGAGCAGTGAAACCTTTAAGGCAAGAGATGCGGGCAAGTCAGTCGCTAGAACTCCCAGATGCTAATAACTCGCTAGAAGGGGTAGAAAGCCTGTTCTTTTGGTACAAATCCTCTTTCTTGAATGAAACTAGCTAGCTGTCTTTGAAGTCAAGTACTTAGCCGGAAAGGCAAGTCCATCGCGGGCACTACCCGACTTATTTCGGTATTGCATATAAGTACAAGTTTAGATGTGGCCATCTAGACAAGTGAAACGGTCCTTGCTGTCGAAGTTTACTACTGGATAGGAATTCCATCGGTATGGCATTAGAACTGCTCGGAGAAGTTCGATATTGAAGGTATACAGTTCGATAGATCGGTATTGAAGTGAGATATTCAATCCTCTTTCTATTGAATGGTATTTCACTGCCTTTCATGTACAAGTATTGCAACTGAGACTGAGAGACAAGGGAGATCCCATTGAACTTGCCTTGATTGAATGAAGGCTAGCTGACTTCGATACTGAATGAACTCGCATGCTGGAGAACCGATGAGAGACATAGTCGATGCCAATATAGCTGTAATTTCACACTGAAGCTTTTCCCTTCGAAGAGTTGATCTTTCATTTCAAAAGTGGTCTCTCCCCAATGGAGAAATGATGCTAGCCCTTTTTCCTTCGATGACAGAGATTGAAATGGATAAAGTGGATTCTCCCTAATGGTGAAATGAGACTGATTTCAGTGATTGAACTGATGGCAACTAGCGAGCAATCTTACTCAATAGGGGCTTTCCATCTTAAAAGCCTTCCTTCTTGCTTGCTTGCGAGAAGGCTTTCTTGCGTTCTTGCTTAGCTGGGGAGGCAGTGGACCAATAAGCTAGCTGTCCCAACCAAGACAGGAGCTAGCCTCTTATCTTAAAGGCTATCGATTTCCTCCTTGAGGAGCAAGGAAGATCAGAGGTCACACTGGAAAGCTATCAACTAACCTGTAAGAAGACTCTTTCTTTGGGCTTCTTCTTAGTCCGTTAGGTAGTTGCCTAGAGCTATTAATAGACTGAAAGGGGAAGAACGACCAGTCTTCCTAGCGATGTACAATTCTTTTGGTATATGAAATCTCGATGTCTAGGTCAATTCAATATCGAACAGAAAGGTAGCAATTCTTTTGGCACAGTCTTTTGGTATATGCAATTGAGAAGCCAAAGTCAGATAGAAGGGCTTGCCTTCCGCACTTTCGTATACCAAATACGAATTGAGAAGTGACTTTGTACAAAAGTACATTGTACCATCAGTCAATCAAATTTCTCCTATCCATTTTGAACTTGATTTTGTACCAACTAAACCTAAGCCAATAGAGCGTCTTGCCTTCGCAATATCGAAGGAGAAATGTTGTCAATGCTTTCATAGATGCCATACAACCATCCCTTCCCCTCCTAGTCCAAGAAGAGCTTCCCCTCCTTCCAGGCCCTAAAAACCTTGCTTCCTAAGCATACTGATAAAGAATTAGCAGAGTCGTCTCCCTCCTCCTAAAAGAGAGAAGCGGGCTAACCCAAGAGAGAGACCAGCCATAATTGCTCTTAAGGTTAGTTAATGGCTTTCAAGGGCTGAGGGACATTAGCCACTCTCCTGCTCGTACCTCGCTAACAACCGTCAACAACCAGTGTTGCAACAACTCCTAAATCAATAGGGCCATAAAGACTAGTCCTACTTGCCCTAGAGATTAGTTAATAGCTTCAAAGACCGGCAGGAAGTCATACAACCTAGCTCTCCTTACTTGATAGGGGGTCGGATAGAGGGTCTAGTAAACTAGCTGAGTCATTCGAGAGGCTTCAAACTTGGCTAAGCCTTCACATAAGCGGGACTGCTTGCATGTCCATCATTAGATTTGCGGGGTAGTGGAGGGAGTGCTTCCTCTCCTTAACAGTCGAGCTCTTTCTTTCCTCTCAAGGAGCATGAGCGGAACGGAACGGTATCAAGTCTATTAGTCGGAGAGGTCGTACCGTCGAGCGAGTTGGGGAGCTCGACTAAAGCCGACCTGAGGGAGGCCTACAACCGTCGGTCTAGAAAGCTAGTAACTCGGATCTAGGACTAGGAAGGGAAGGCAACTACCCGAGTTCAGGGTCTGTTGGTTTAGAAGTTCTATATTGAAGTTTCGTAGTGAGATATTTCAGTTAGGTAGTGCTCCTTCTCGAATACCAGACTGAGAGTGGGAGATTGACATCCTTTCAATCTTGGCTAAGAGGACTATTCAAATCCTGGTGAAGTAAAGGACTATGAGAATTCTCAAGTCGATGCGAATATAGGGCCATTTTGATGCGGGAATTGTGCAAAATGAGACTTTCAGGGAGATAAGGCAGGGAAGCCATTAATGGTATTTCATTCGAAGTGGTGTATTTCAAGTTGGAGAGTTAGGGAATTCAATCTTGGTATTGAAAGTGCGGAATCGTATTGCCGAAGTGGGCTATTTGGATAGGAATGAAATAGGTTTTAGAAGGTACAAGTATTGAAAGAAATCCTGTTTACAATGAGTTCTCAATCGCAAGGTCCTACCCGAGTTACAGAAAGTTGCTGTCGGCAAAGAAGTCTTACCAAGGATAGCCACGGCTTTCATTGAAAAAGGATAGGCCACTCGCTGAGCGCCCTAATCAATGAGGATAGGTTTCGATGTGGGGTATTTGCTATATGGTATGGTACAAAGTCAGTTTCTAATTATTCGTGTGGGGAATGAACGCAAACCGCTTCAAGGCAACGGGCTATCTCCCAACTTTCACTTTAGGAATGCCTTTAAGGCTAGCTCTCTCCTTTGGTACTCAATTGGGTATATTCCGTAGTGAGATAAGGAATTCAATCGTATATGGTATTGTACAAATACAGTATGGCAGGATTGACTAGCGGGATGGTTTCAAAAGAAGGATTTCTTGCGGTATCGGTACTCAATAGGGAACTTAAGGGATAGGAATGTACTTTGAGTTCTCAATTCTATTGCATTAGAAAGTGGGGAATTCAATCGGTATGGTCGAAGGCAATCAACTGCCTGACTTCTGTAGATTCGTAGTGAGATTGACTGAATTCAGTTTGACTGAGAGTGAGCAAAAGCATCTTGTCAATTGAAACTGCGATTAGTAAATTGATTTCCAGAATCTAGTTGGACTTAGAGTCCGATGCCTATCTTGTAAGTCTTTACAGAATGGACTTTGACTTTTGAAAGTGTGGAATTTGGCAGGATTGAAGGTATTAGGTAAAAATCCACTTTCTTGAATGAAGTGGACTGGGAAGGGAATGCGAATAGGATAGGTTTGCGAAAGACCGAGGTCTTGACTTCTGCCTGTGCCTCTCGCTTTCATTCACAGGTTAGCCGAAGTCCTTTGAAGGTCTGCTTGCACGGAGATAGTGATTCGATCTTCCCTGCCTTCCTTCGTAGTGCTTGCGAGATGGACTCTTTCATCGGAGGGTGCTATTTCACCCATTGGTCTTGAGAAATCCTACTTCACCTACCTTTGGAACTCAGATCTCAAGAGAAGTCTTGACCGGACTACCGGACTCCCGGTCAGTGCTGCTAGACCTCTAAGCAAGTGTTGCTAGACTTTCCTGGCTGTTGTTGCTGCTCTTACAACTGCTAGGCAAGTTACATGAGTGAGGACGAACGAATGGAACGAATACGGTGAGATACGATTTAGAATCTCTTGTAGTTAGGCAAGTGGAGGACAGTGATCTTCCAAATGATCACTGGCCGGAACGATCTATGATAGCTATTAACTAGTGCCATGGAGTCAGTCAGTCTAAACTCTATAGCTCAACAGTCTAGTGCAGCTAATGTACGAAGGAAGCAAGAAGTCAGCTAAAAAGTATGAGAATCTCCACTGTTCAATCAACAACAACAGGGAGGGATGCCCCCGAGGGCATCCCGATCGATTCAATCAACAAAGCAAGTGTTGTGAGCCCACCGGCGAGTGAGGGCTAAACGGTATTTATAGA